TGGCGCCAATGAGTTTTTTAAGAACAAAAAAAAAAGACTATGCCTTCGCCATATGAAATAGGAATATTAAGTAATAATAGCATGGCACTTCGAATTCGATATGAGAAATTTTTTTTTCAAAACATTAGATTATATATCGAAAGAGTAGTATGAAATTAGTATAAAATAAAGGGTATTCTCGATTTTACCTTATTTATCGGTGACCATTACCATTTCAGCGTCACAAACTTTTTTGTTTTCACAACAGAAAACTTTTAACAATATTTATGTTATTGTTAGGAAAGAGTACGAAAAAAAAAAAAAAAGAAACTTTGGGATTGCTGAATCAAAGACGAGATAAATATATAAAAAGCAACGGAGCCATCATAGTATTTTTTAACTGCTCCGAAAGGAAGGATGGTAATTGGATCATTTGCCGATCTGAATCGGATAAACCCTCTATCTATATTTTTTCTCTTTCTTAGATGGAAATGGAAGATAAAGTGAATTCCATTGTATAGCCGTATGCAATGCGCAAAAGATGCCTGTACGGTTGCTCAATTCTATCTTTCTTTTTTTATTATTCTTTATCTCTTCTCCTCACCTCATCATGCGAGATAGAGGAACCATTTGTTATATTATCAGGGTAATGATACATCAACCTGCGAGTTCTTTTTATGAGGCACAAACGGGAGAATTTATCCTGGAAGCAGAAGAACTGCTGAAACTGCGCGAAACCATCACAAGAGTTTATGTACAAAGAACGGGCAAACCCCTATGGGTTGTATCCGAAGATATGGAAAGGGATGTTTTTATGTCAGCAACAGAAGCCCAAGCTCATGGAATTGTTGATCTTGTAGCGATTGAATAAAAAAAAATAGCAGTAAGTTTAAGCAAATCGCCACTTTGAGATTTTCTCTTCTTACTTATTACCGGGTTTAATAATATTCTATTCATCTAGTAAATAGAGAAGTAATTCATAATCATCCGGTTAGGATCGATCTAAACCAGCCCATTTATTATGTATACGATTCAACATGCCAACTATTAAACAACTTATTAGAAACACAAGACAGCCAATCAGAAATGTCACGAAATCCCCCGCTCTTGGGGGATGTCCTCAGCGTCGAGGAACATGTACTAGGGTGTATGTGCGACTCGTTCAGATCACCATTGGTAGAAAAAAAAAGGGAAAGAAATCTTCCAGTATCAATGATCAGTACTAGTGAATAGTATAAAATGGAAGGAAGAAGGTCGTTCACTATCTATATATCGAAAACTAAAAAAAAAGATCTATTCAATTCTTCTATTGTATATGAAATTTATGGTTTCCGATGAGAAAAAATTCCTCATTGGTAACAAATAGTTATTCATTAAGCGGGGAAATCCTATTTTCAAAGCCGAAATCTTATGCCTATACTCTTGCAAAAACGGACTAAGAGGGTCAACTACCCCATCCAATTTTCATAATTAAATACCGTTACTGTATAGGTAGATCTCGTTGTGAAAGACCTATTACTAGATAATTCATAGGTAGAGCCGAAGAATGTAAACTGTACAACTTGCTAATAGCATTGATTAAATGAAGTAAGGGACTCCGGTATATATAGAGGACCTCACCGTTTAAGACATAACCATAGAAACGATGGAATCCACTATTTCGTTATTCATTTCTATTTATTACTTTTTTCTGTTTTTTGATACCTAGTATCAATACTCGTTTCGAGGTGAAATGACTATAAAAAAAGAAAAGACAAATCGTGGTCGGGAAGGTTATAGTAGCAAAAGCCATTGGAATTTTTATTTTATACATTGGAAGAATCCGTTTTGTTATTAATAAACTAGGAAAAGGGAAAAGAATAACTGAAAGAAAGGAAATCAATTAGTTATTCATGAAAGTTTCATTTATTCAATGACTAGAATTAGACGAGGATATATAGCTCGGAGACGTAGAACAAAAATTCGTTTATTTGCATCAAGCTTTCGGGGGGCTCGTTCAAGACTTACTCGAACAATTATTCAACAGAAAATAAGATCTTTGGTTTCGTCTCATCGAGATAGAGATAGGAAAAAGATAGATTTTCGTCGTTTGTGGATCACTCGGATAAATGCAGTAATTCGTGGGAATAGAGTATCCTATAGTTATAGTAGATTAATACACAATCTGTACAAGAGACAGTTGCTTCTTAATCGTAAAATACTTGCACAAATAGCTATATTAAATAGGAATTGTCTTTATATGATTTCTAATGAGATCAGATCATAAAATAAAAAAGGAAATTGTAAGGAATTTGTCAGAATATTTTAAATGGAGTTCTCTGGAGAATGAACTCCGGGAAGGTAGAGTAGAAATTAGTATGATAAAGAGAATATGATAAAGTCGTTCAAAATTAAATGAGCGAATATGTCCAATATCCAATAAAAAAAGATTTCTTCTTCTTCCCCAATTTTTTTCTTACGATTTTTCGAACAAAATATCAATCTGTGTTTGAGTTCGGATTTTTATTTGGGTTCAATTGAGGAGTAAAGTAAGTCTACTTTTTTTTATTTATTTATGGTTCTAAGACCAGTAGCTCCGGTGGTCGACTCGCTTCTTTCAAATTGTTTCTCATTATTAAGAAAAGGTAACAAAGATAAAATACGAGCTTGTTTTATAGCAATAGTAATTAATCGTTGTTGTTTTAAGGTTAATCTATTTACCCGTCTAGATAATATTTTTCCTTGTTCACTAATAAATCGACTAATTAAACTCATGTTTCTATAATCAATTCGATCCCCCGATTGGATCGGGGGCAAACGCCTACGAAAAGATCGCTTGGATTTAAGAAAGAGTCGCTTGGATTTTTCCATGGTTTGTTTATTCCTTATCCTCAAAATCCTATTTCAATTTGATCCAAAAAGATTTCAAATTCAAAATATAGGATTTGATTTGGCTTTTTTTTTTAGTTAGTTATATTATGTTAACTAAAATGAAAATATATAGAATAATATGGTATATATAGAATATGTCCTTTTCGTGTTACTTGTAAGAGTGACACACAGGCACTTGATTCGAGTTATTTCTTTATCTCCCCGTGAATCGTATGTTTGTAACAATAGGGACAGAATTTTCTCAATTCCAATCGACTAGGCGTATTGTGTCGATTCTTTTGAGTAATATATCTGGAAACACCCCTTAATTCCTTATTAAGACCGTTTCTAACTCTAACACAGTTGGTACATTCTAAAATAACCGTTACTCGGACATCTTTCCCCTTGGCCATGAACCTCCTTTGCGTTTTTGATTCAACCAATTCTTCTACTTTCTGCGAAAAAAGAAATAAAAAAATAAGAAGTAAAACAACAAACTAATATTTAGGTATATTTTGAATCGAATTCGATTCAATGTACAGTATTTTATTAAAAGATCTTGTATGATCTTCTTGCCCTAGACACATTTCTGTTCTCACAATATTATTTCTAAATGGAATTGGAGAAAACCCGAATTTCGCCGAGGTTGAATCTACTTTTTTATTTCTCTTTCCTCCTTTCTTGATTATACTTCTACTTAATATATTGTATCCAATTCGATTTTTTCTAAAAAAAAAAGAGGGGGAGGGATTAGTCACAAATCTTTTGATTCTATCTCTAATCTTCTTCACCCCTTCCCATGTCAATAACTAGAATGAAAAAAAAGGGAATGTCAACGCATCCGGAAATAAACGATTGATCTCTATCAAAAGACCTGCTAAAGCCCCAAACCATAGAGTACTTAGTACCGGTGCCACGGAAAGATATGTTTTTAGATCTCGCATTTTAAATCCTCCTTCTTTATTCTTTTTATTTATTGTATTATTTATTGTAATGCCTAATGTTAATACATATATGATCCGATATAATATATATGTAAGTAGTTAAGGACCGCTTGTATTTGTACATGGAATTCCTAAAAAGACGTCCCTTCCGACTGAGCATTCCCAAAAAAGATTCCCTTTTTTAGTTATTTTTTACGATGGGTTTCATATTCATGTGTATATAAGCCTTCTACTATTATTATATGTTACATGAGAATAAAAAAAAGAAATGCCAAGATAACTTGGCAATGGAGAAAATAAGGATTTTGAAAACAAGACAGGGATTCTATAAAATGACACTGTAGACCAATTGAAAGGGATGTAGCGCAGCTTGGTAGCGCGTTTGTTTTGGGTACAAAATGTCACGGGTTCAAATCCTGTCATCCCTACCTATTACTTCTCGTCTGAGCAGTAACGAGGGATTTATTGAAATCGATTAAAATCAGGCATACATAATCTTTTTTTATTATATCATATTCTATATGATAGTCTTATGCATACAAGATGTATTCGGGTTATAAAAAAAATCCTCTTCTTTTTTTTTAGTTTTAGCTAGTGTGATAATGATAAGAAGATAAGAAAGCGCTCTTAGTTCAGTTCGGTAGAACGTGGGTCTCCAAAACCCGATGTCGTAGGTTCAAATCCTACAGAGCGTGATTCCATTCTTGGTTAGGTTAGTCCCAAAATTACAATTAAATAATTGACCAGTAATCTTAATTTGACCTCCTTTGGATTAAAGAAAAGAGGAGGTCAATTAAAAAAAAAGATGTTAATTAATTTAATCAAAGATCCAACTGATCACCACGTCTGTATTGTAAATATGCAGTTACAAATAATCCAGCTAAAGTAATAGGAATTAGACCTAAGACAATTCCAAATAGAAAAACTTCAATCATTTCAATTTTTTTGAAAGGGAAAAAGGAGAGGTAATATCTATCCCTACATATTAATCCGCATTGCCCATGAATCTCAATGACCACTAATTGGAAATTGACTCTCTAAGGAACTATAGAGTCTATCAATACCACAGAAAGATTTCTTTTTATGCGTTGTGTTCATTCAATTAATTTCAAATAAGTCGTATCTTGGTCAGACCAATAAAGAGAGCTGAGGTTATAGTTAAAGCTGCTAGTAGAAAACCGAAATAACTAGTTATAGTAAGCATGAAGATGAAAGAGCTAAATGAAA